GTGGCCATCACACGCTGATTTTTCTCGACCAATCACAAAGACATTGGCACCCTTTATCTAGTATTTGGTGCCTGAGCCGGAATAGTGGGTACAGCTCTAAGCCTCCTCATTCGAGCGGAGCTAAGCCAACCCGGCGCCCTCCTGGGGGACGACCAAATTTATAATGTCCTTGTTACAGCGCATGCGTTCGTAATAATTTTCTTTATAGTAATACCAATTATGATCGGGGGTTTTGGAAACTGGCTTGTGCCCTTGATAATCGGGGCCCCGGACATAGCATTTCCCCGAATAAACAACATGAGCTTTTGACTCCTTCCCCCATCTTTTCTCCTCCTCCTTGCTTCTTCGGGGGTGGAGGCGGGTGCTGGAACAGGATGAACAGTCTACCCCCCTCTTTCTGGAAACTTAGCCCACGCAGGGGCCTCCGTTGATTTAACAATCTTCTCCCTTCACTTAGCAGGGATTTCTTCGATCCTCGGGGCAATTAACTTCATTACAACCATCATTAACATGAAGCCCCCTGCGATCTCCCAGTACCAGACACCCCTCTTCGTCTGATCAGTACTTATCACGGCGGTCCTGCTCCTCCTTTCTCTCCCCGTCCTCGCAGCTGGTATCACCATGCTCCTGACAGATCGTAACCTCAACACCACCTTCTTCGACCCCGCCGGGGGAGGAGACCCAATCCTTTACCAACACCTATTCTGATTCTTTGGCCACCCCGAAGTATATATTCTTATTCTTCCCGGCTTCGGAATAATCTCGCATATTGTTGCCTATTACTCTGGTAAAAAAGAACCCTTCGGATATATGGGCATGGTCTGGGCTATGATGGCCATCGGCCTTTTAGGCTTCATCGTATGGGCCCACCACATGTTTACCGTGGGAATAGACGTAGACACCCGCGCCTACTTCACATCTGCCACCATAATTATCGCGATCCCTACAGGCGTAAAAGTCTTTAGCTGGCTTGCCACCCTCCACGGGGGCTCCATCAAATGAGAAACCCCCCTTCTCTGGGCACTGGGGTTTATTTTTCTTTTTACAGTGGGCGGTTTGACAGGTATTATTCTTGCCAACTCCTCCCTCGACATTGTCCTCCATGACACTTACTACGTGGTTGCCCACTTCCACTACGTCCTGTCCATGGGGGCTGTCTTTGCTATTGTTGCCGGCTTCGTGCACTGGTTCCCGCTATTTTCAGGCTACACCCTTCACAGCACTTGAACAAAAATCCACTTCGGGGTAATGTTTGCAGGTGTCAACTTAACCTTCTTTCCCCAACACTTCCTTGGACTTGCTGGGATGCCTCGACGATACTCCGACTACCCAGACGCCTACACCCTGTGAAACACGGTCTCCTCAGTTGGGTCTCTAATCTCCCTAGTCGCAGTAATTATGTTCCTATTTATTATCTGAGAAGCATTTGCTGCCAAACGAGAAGTTCTAGCAGTAGAACTCACAACAACGAATGTAGAGTGACTACACGGCTGCCCTCCCCCCTACCACACCTTCGAGGAGCCTGCATTTGTTCAAGTTCAATCAAACTAACGAGAAAGGGAGGAGTCGAACCCCCATGAGCTGGTTTCAAGCCAGCCACATACCCGCTCTGTCACTTTCTTTATAAGACACTAGTAAAGTATATTACACCGCCTTGTCGAGGCAGAGTTGTGGGTTAAACTCCCGCGTGTCTTGCCGCCCAACCCCCCCCCCCCCCCCCATGGCCCACCCCTCACAGTTAGGATTTCAAGATGCAGCTTCACCTGTAATAGAAGAACTTCTTCATTTTCACGACCACGCCTTAATAATCGTTTTCTTAATTAGCACTTTGGTACTTTACATTATTGTGGCTATAGTCTCCACCAAGTTGACAAACAAGTATATTTTAGACTCCCAAGAAATTGAAATTATCTGAACCGTCCTCCCAGCAATCATCCTCATCCTTATTGCCCTGCCTTCCCTGCGCATTCTTTACCTGATGGACGAGCTCAATAGCCCCCTTCTTACAATTAAAGCCGTGGGCCACCAATGGTACTGAAGCTACGAATATACAGACTACGAAGACCTTGGATTTGACGCATATATAATCCCCACCCAAGATTTAACCCCCGGCCAGTTCCGCCTCCTAGAGGCGGACCATCGAATAGTAATCCCCGTAGAGTCCCCAATCCGAGTCTTAGTCTCCGCTGATGATGTCCTCCACTCCTGGGCAGTTCCCGCCCTAGGCATTAAAATAGACGCAGTCCCGGGCCGATTAAATCAAACCGCCTTTATTGCATCTCGACCGGGTGTTTTCTACGGTCAATGCTCTGAAATTTGTGGAGCAAATCACAGCTTTATGCCCATTGTAGTAGAAGCAGTCCCCCTAGAACACTTTGAAAACTGATCCTCCCGAATACTTGAAGACGCCTCGCTAAGAAGCTAACAGGGCCTAGCGTTAGCCTTTTAAGCTAAAGTTTGGTGGCTCCCAACCACCCCTAGCGACATGCCCCAACTCAACCCCGCGCCTTGATTTGCAATCCTGATCTTCTCGTGGTTGGTTTTTTTAGCCGTCCTTCCCCCTAAAGTGTTGGCCCACACCTTCCCCAACGAGCCAACGCTCCAAAGCACTGAGAAACCTAAAACAGACCCCTGAACCTGACCATGACACTAAGCTTCTTTGACCAGTTTATGAGCCCCACACACCTTGGAGTCCCTTTAATGGCCCTAGCTCTCACCCTTCCTTGGGTCTTGTTCCCCACGCCCACAACCCGGTGATTGAATAACCGCTTCCTTGCCCTTCAAGGCTGGTTTATTAATCGCTTTACGCAACAACTTCTTCTGCCCTTAAGCCTTGGGGGACATAAATGAGCTGCTCTTTTGACCTCCTTAATGATTTTCTTGATTACTCTAAATATGCTGGGCCTCCTTCCCTATACTTTTACACCCACCACTCAGCTCTCCCTGAACCTCGGCCTTGCAACACCCCTCTGACTTGCAACCGTGATTATCGGAATGCGAAACCAACCGACCCACGCCCTGGGGCACCTTCTGCCAGAAGGCACCCCCGGGCCCCTAATTCCTGTCCTCATCATCATCGAAACAATTAGCCTTTTCATCCGCCCTCTAGCCTTGGGGGTTCGGCTAACAGCAAATTTAACTGCAGGCCACCTTCTTATCCAACTAATTGCAACGGCCGCTTTTGTCCTCATACCCCTAATGCCGGCCGTGGCACTCCTTACATCGACTGTCCTTGTTCTCCTGACCCTCTTAGAGATCGCCGTAGCTATAATTCAGGCCTACGTGTTTGTTCTTCTACTAACGCTCTACCTACAAGAAAACATTTAATGGCCCACCAAGCACACCCCTACCACATAGTTGACCCTAGCCCCTGGCCTCTAACAGGGGCCATTGCCGCCCTGTTAATAACATCTGGTCTTGCAACCTGGTTCCACTTCCAGTCCACGACCCTAATAACCCTTGGAATAGCCCTCCTTCTTCTCACAATATACCAATGATGACGAGACATCGTACGGGAGGGCACCTTCCAGGGACACCACACGCCCCCCGTCCAGAAAGGGCTCCGCTATGGCATAGTTCTTTTTATTACTTCAGAAGTTTTCTTCTTCCTGGGGTTCTTCTGAGCTTTTTATCACGCAAGTCTAGCCCCCACCCCCGAACTAGGCGGGTGCTGGCCACCCACAGGCATCACTGCCCTCGACCCATTTGAAGTACCCCTGCTTAATACAGCGGTACTGCTTGCCTCGGGGGTCACAGTCACCTGGGCCCACCACAGCATCATAGAGGGGGCACGAAAACAGGCCATTCATTCCCTTACCCTTACTATTCTTCTCGGGTTTTACTTCACCTTCCTTCAAGCCATGGAATACTATGAGGCCCCCTTTACAATTGCAGACGGCGTGTACGGCTCCACCTTCTTTGTGGCCACCGGCTTCCATGGACTACATGTCATTATCGGCTCTTCATTTCTGGCCGTTTGTCTACTCCGCCAAATTCGCTACCATTTTACAGCAGAACACCACTTCGGATTTGAAGCAGCAGCCTGATACTGACACTTCGTAGACGTTGTCTGACTATTCCTATACATCTCCATCTACTGATGAGGGTCCTAATCTTTCTAGTACAAAATCAGTATACGCGACTTCCAATCGCCCGGCCTTGGTTAAAGCCCAAGGAAAGATAATAAACCTAGTCACAACTGTAATTACTATCACCACAGCCCTCTCCGTCATCTTGGCCCTTGTGTCCTTCTGACTCCCCCAAATGACCCCCGACCACGAAAAGCTCTCGCCCTACGAGTGTGGCTTTGACCCGCTCGGGTCGGCCCGCCTCCCATTTTCATTACGATTTTTCCTAGTCGCAATCCTCTTCTTACTATTTGACTTAGAGATTGCCCTCTTGCTCCCCCTGCCCTGGGGCGACCAACTAGCATCCCCCTTATTAACGTTCCTCTGAGCCACTGCCGTCCTGGCTCTTCTCACCTTGGGCCTGATCTACGAGTGGCTCCAAGGGGGCCTAGAATGAGCTGAATAGGCAATTAGTTTAAGGAGAACCTTTGATTTCGGCTCAAAAACTTGTGGTTAAAGTCCACAATTACCTAATGACCCCTGTTCACTTTGCCTTCTCCTCGGCTTTCATACTAGGGCTAACCGGCCTGGCCTTTCACCGTACCCACCTACTCTCCGCCCTTCTCTGCCTAGAAGGCATAATACTTTCTTTATTTATTGCCCTCTCCCTCTGAACCTTACAACTAGGGTCTACAAACTTCTCCGCCGCCCCCTTGCTCTTGTTAGCATTCTCGGCTTGTGAAGCAAGCGCAGGCCTCGCCCTGCTAGTAGCCACCGCCCGAACCCACGGCACAGACCACCTTCAAAGCCTCAACCTCCTACAATGCTAAAAATCTTGATTCCTACTCTCATACTAGTACCCACCGCCTGGGCGGTTAAGCCCAAATGGCTGTGGCCTACAACTCTTACTCAAAGTCTTATTATTGCCCTACTTAGCCTTTCTTGATTAGCAAACACGTCCGAAACTGGCTGGTCCAGCCTTAATGGCTACATGGCCACGGACCCCCTGTCCACCCCCCTCCTGGTCCTTACCTGCTGGCTACTCCCCCTTATAATTATGGCAAGCCAGAACCACACCGCACTTGAACCTATCAACCGCCAACGCACCTATATCACCCTGTTAACGTCCCTTCAAATCTTTCTTATTATGGCCTTCGGGGCCACCGAGATTATTATGTTCTACATCATATTTGAGGCTACTCTTATCCCCACACTAATTATTATTACCCGCTGAGGTAATCAAACCGAGCGGCTGAGCGCAGGTGTATATTTCCTCTTCTATACACTTGCAGGGTCTCTTCCCCTTCTAGTCGCCCTCCTCCTACTTCAAAACAGCGCGGGCACCCTCTCCTTGCTCACCCTTCAATACTCAGACCCTGTCCAACTTACATCGTATGCAGACAAACTGTGGTGGGCGGGCTGCCTTCTTGCATTCTTAGTAAAAATGCCCCTGTATGGGGTTCATCTTTGACTTCCTAAGGCACACGTCGAGGCCCCAGTTGCAGGCTCAATAATCCTTGCAGCAGTACTTCTGAAGTTGGGGGGCTACGGAATGATACGAATAGTTGTTATGTTAGACCCCCTGACCCAAGAACTAAGCTACCCCTTTATCATCTTTGCCCTTTGAGGCGTAATTATGACGGGCTCAATTTGCCTGCGTCAAACTGACTTAAAGTCACTCATCGCCTACTCCTCCGTAAGCCACATAGGCCTGGTTGTAGCGGGCATTCTTATTCAAACCCCCTGAGGCTTCACCGGGGCCCTAATTCTTATAATTGCCCACGGCCTCGCATCCTCAGCACTCTTCTGTCTTGCTAATACAAACTATGAACGAACACACAGCCGAACCATACTCTTAGCTCGAGGACTACAAATGGCGCTACCACTAATAACAACCTGGTGGTTTATTGCAAGTCTTGCCAACCTGGCACTCCCCCCTCTGCCCAATCTAATGGGAGAAATTATAATTATCACCTCTATGTTCAACTGGTCCTGGTGAACCCTCCTATTAACCGGGGCAGGCACCCTAATTACCGCGAACTACTCTCTCTACATGTTTCTTATAACCCAACGAGGCCCCCTTCCCACACACATTGTCGCCTTGGCCCCCTCTCACACCCGAGAGCACCTTCTCCTGGCCCTTCACCTTCTCCCACTACTCATGCTTGTTATGAAACCTGAACTAATCTGAGGATGAGCCTCATGTAGATATAGTTTACCAAAATATTAGATTGTGATTCTAAAGACAGGGGCTAAAGCCCCCTTATCCACCGAGAGAGGCTCGCCAGCAACGAAGACTGCTAATCTCCGCGACCCTGGTTGGACCCCCGGGCTCACTCGCCCTGCTTCTAAAGGATAACAGCTCATCCCTTGGTCTTAGGAACCAAAAACTCTTGGTGCAAATCCAAGTGGCAGCTATGCACCCCACTTCGCTTATAATAACCTCCAGCCTAATTATTATTTTTGCACTATTAGCCTATCCCGCACTCTCAACCCTCTCCCCGCGCACCCAAGCCCCTGCCTGGCCGGTCTCTGATGTTAAAACAGCAGTAAAGCTAGCCTTCTTCGTTAGCCTCCTTCCACTATTTTTGTTCTTTAACGAAGGCACAGAGGCGATTATTACCTCATGAGATTGAATAAACACAACCTGCTTTGATGTCAACATCAGCCTTAAATTTGACCACTACTCCATCATCTTTACCCCAGTTGCCCTTTATGTGACCTGGTCGATCCTAGAGTTTGCATCATGATACATACACACAGACCCCAACATGAACCGCTTTTTCAAATATCTTCTAATCTTTCTTATCGCTATGATCATCCTAGTAACAGCTAATAATATATTTCAACTGTTTATTGGGTGGGAGGGAGTTGGCATTATATCCTTTCTTCTCATTGGGTGATGGTACGGCCGAGCCGATGCTAACACCGCCGCACTTCAAGCCGTTGTTTATAACCGAATCGGAGACATCGGCCTGATTTTTGCCATAGCATGAATGGCAATAACCCTGAACTCTTGAGAGATGCAGCAGATCTTTGCAGCCTCTAAAGACTTCGACCTCACTTACCCTCTATTAGGACTAATTCTTGCCGCCACCGGCAAGTCCGCCCAATTTGGGCTCCACCCGTGGTTGCCCGCGGCCATGGAAGGTCCCACGCCGGTCTCTGCCCTACTACACTCCAGCACTATAGTCGTTGCTGGTATCTTTTTATTAGTCCGGATGAGCCCTCTGCTAGAAGGGAACCAAACCGCCTTAACCACCTGCCTCTGCCTGGGGGCCCTAACCACCCTATTTACAGCCACCTGTGCACTAACTCAAAATGACATTAAGAAAATTATTGCCTTCTCAACATCAAGCCAGCTGGGCCTAATGATAGTGACAATCGGACTAAACCAGCCCCAGCTCGCCTTCCTGCACATTTGCACACATGCCTTTTTTAAGGCAATACTTTTCCTCTGCTCCGGCTCAGTGATCCACAGCTTGAATGATGAGCAGGACATCCGCAAAATGGGGGGAATACACCATCTCACCCCCCTCACCTCTTCTTGTCTTACAATTGGGAGCCTTGCTCTTACCGGCACCCCCTTTCTCGCGGGATTCTTCTCAAAAGACGCAATTATTGAAGCCCTAAACACATCCCACCTAAACGCCTGGGCCCTTGTTCTCACCCTCCTAGCCACCTCCTTTACAGCCATCTATAGCCTCCGGGTGGTCTTTTTCGTGTCTATAGGCTACCCCCGATTTAACTCTCTTTCCCCCCTTAATGAAAATAACCCTGCAGTCATTAACCCCCTTAAACGACTTGCGTGAGGGAGCATCGTTGCTGGTCTTTTAATTACCTCAAGCATTACCCCACTAAAAACCCCCATCATGACCATGCCTCCCCTGCTCAAACTGGCCGCCCTCCTGGTCACAGTTGTAGGCCTCCTCCTCGCCCTAGAGCTGGCCTCCTTAACGAACAAGCAGTTCCAGAAAACACCAAATCTGTCCCTTCACCACTTTTCCAACATGCTCGGGTTCTTCCCGCCCGTCGTCCACCGACTTGCCCCTAAACTTAACCTCATACTAGGACAAACAATTGCCAGCCAAATACTTGACCAGTCCTGAATTGAAAATATGGGCCCTAAGGCTGTAACTTCCTCTAATATTCCCCTCGTGACCACCATTAGTAATACGCAGCAGGGGTTAATTAAAACCTACTTGGCCCTCTTCCTCCTTTCTCTTACCCTCTCCCTCCTAGCAGTTGCATACTAGACCGCCCGAAGGGCCCCCCGACTTAACCCCCGCGTTAACTCTAAAACAACAAACAACGTGAGCAGCAACACCCAGGCACTGATCACAAGCATCCCTCCCCCCAACGAATACATTATAGCCACCCCTCCAATATCCCCACGAAATGTGGAAAACTCCCCAAATTCCTCAGCCGGAACTCACGACGACTCATACCACCCCCCTCACACCGCACTAGACGCTAGACACACCCCGAGGGTGTATAGGACTATATATGCTACAACAGGCCGACTCCCCCACCCCTCCGGAAAGGGCTCCGCAGCTAAAGCCGCTGAATATGCAAATACAACTAGTATTCCCCCCAAGTAGATTAAAAATAAAACCAGTGATAAAAAGGGGCCCCCGTGACCAACTAAAACACCACACCCCAGGCCCGCTACAACCACCAGCCCCAAGGCGGCAAAGTACGGGGAGGGATTAGAAGCAACAGCTGCTAAACCCAGCACTAACCCCAATAAAAACAAAGACATAATGTAGGTCATAATTCCTGCTAGGATTTTAACCAAGACTAATGGCTTGAAAAACCACCGTTGTTATTCAACTACAAAAACCTATAATGACAAGCCTACGAAAAACCCACCCGCTACTAAAAATCGCAAATAACGCACTAGTTGACCTACCCGCCCCCTCCAACATCTCAGTGTGATGAAACTTTGGCTCCCTGCTAGGCCTTTGCTTAATTATTCAAATCCTTACAGGACTCTTCCTCGCCATACACTATACCCCCGACATCACAACTGCCTTCTCCTCTGTTGGTCACATTTGTCGAGACGTCAACTACGGCTGGCTCATCCGCAACCTCCACGCCAACGGCGCCTCCTTCTTCTTCATCTGCATCTACATGCACATCGGCCGCGGGCTGTATTACGGCTCTTACCTCTATAAAGAAACATGAAACATCGGGGTTATTTTACTATTACTCGTAATAATAACAGCCTTCGTGGGCTACGTCTTACCCTGAGGACAGATATCCTTTTGGGGGGCCACCGTCATCACCAACCTCCTCTCTGCAGTACCCTATATCGGGAACTCTCTTGTCCAATGACTCTGAGGGGGTTTCTCAGTCGACAACGCTACACTAACCCGATTTTTTGCCTTTCATTTCCTTTTCCCATTTGTCATTGCAGGCGCCACTTTAGTACACCTTCTTTTCCTACACCAAACGGGCTCAACTAACCCCCTTGGCCTGAACTCAAATGCTGACAAAATCTCATTCCACCCCTACTTTTCATATAAAGACCTTCTTGGCTTTGCAGCTTTAGTCATCGGCCTTACAGCCCTGGCACTATTTTCTCCCAACCTCCTAGGAAACCCTGACAACTTCACCCCAGCCAACCCCCTAGTCACCCCACCCCACATCAAGCCCGAGTGATACTTTCTGTTTGCCTACGCAATTCTACGCTCCATCCCAAACAAACTAGGGGGCGTCCTGGCCCTCTTTGCCTCCATCCTCATCCTTATAGTTGTGCCCGCCCTACACACCTCCAAACAACGGGGGCTTACCTTCCGCCCCCTCACGCAGTTTCTGTTTTGAACTCTCATCGCAAACATCGCCATCCTCACATGAATCGGAGGCATACCCGTAGAACACCCATACATTATCATTGGCCAAATTGCATCCGTCTTATATTTTTCCCTCTTCCTAGTCATCTCACCACTAGCCGGATGAGCAGAAAATAAGGCCCTCGGATGATCATGCACTAGTAGCTCAGCGTAAGAGCGCCGGTCTTGTAAGCCGGATGCCGGAGGTTAGAGTCCCCCCTACTGCTGAAAGGAGATTTTAAATCCCACCCCCTGCTCAAAGAAAGGAGATTTTAACTCCCACCCCTAGCTCCCAAAGCTAAGATTCTAAACTAAACTATTCTTTGCACGTATGTACTTATATCATGTATGTACCTAATACATATATGTATATCCCCCATATATTTATTTTAACCATATCAATGGTTATCTAGGACATATATATGTATAATCAACATATATAGTAGTAACACCCTCATATATCATCATATATACAAGGTATATATAAAGCAATTAGTAATGTAGATAACATTTATACGAATTCAAGGATAGGCGAGATTTAAGATCGAACACATTTTAACCACGGGTTAAGATATACGTTTTTCCACAACCCATCATATCGCAGTATGCGATGTAGTAAGAACCGACCAACAGTTGATTTCTTTACGCTAACGGTTATTGAGGGTGAGGGACAAGTATTCGTGGGGGTTACACAGAGTGAACTATTCCTGACATTTGGTTCCTCGGTCAGGGCCATAAGCCCGCTTTACTCACTGCACTTTCATCGACACTTACATAGATTAATGGTGGAGTACATAAGCGAGATGACTCAGCATGCCGGGCGTTCACTCCACAGGCGCAAGTGGTTCCTTTTTTCTTTTTCCTTTCACCTGACATAACAGAGCGCACACGGTATTAACTAATAAGCGTGAGCGTTTAGCGAATGAAACACGTAATATTTATGAGTGTTGGAAAGACTTTACAGAAGAATTGCATATATTAATATCAAGAGCATAAGTAGTGCTTGTTCACTCGAATGATATCTATTATAACCCCTGTTTTCTTGCGCGTAAAACCCCCCCTACCCCCCTACTACTCGAGAGATCACTAAGACTCCTGAAAACCCCCCGGAAACAGGAAAACCTCTGGTAGTTGGTATGGAATAAAATTATGCTCTTTTTTTTGCTAATTTACATTATTACAACAATGCAATTGCTAACGTAGCTTAAGCAAAGCATAACACTGAAGATGTTAAGATGGACCCTAGAAAGCCCCGCAAGCACAAAGGCTTGGTCCTGACTTTACTATCAACTTTAGCTAAACTTACACATGCAAGTATCCGCACTCCTGTGAGAATGCCCACAGTTCCCCGCCCGGGAACAAGGAGCAGGTATCAGGCACATCTCTAGTTGAGCCCATGACGCCTTGCTTAGCCACACCCTCAAGGGAACTCAGCAGTGATAAACATTAAGCCATAAGTGAAAACTTGACTTAGTCAAAGCTAAGAGGGCCGGTAAAACTCGTGCCAGCCACCGCGGTTATACGAGAGGCCCAAGTTGAAAGACCCCGGCGTAAAGAGTGGTTAAGTTAGAATTTTACTAAAGCCGAACATCCTCACGGCTGTTATACGCACCCGAGGATAAGAAGCTCAGCCACGAAGGTAGCTTTATTTGTCTGAACCCACGAAAGCTACGGCACAAACTGGGATTAGATACCCCACTATGCCTAGCCCTAAACATTGATAGTACCCCACACCCACTATCCGCCTGGGGACTACGAGCAGCAGCTTAAAACCCAAAGGACTTGGCGGTGCTTTAAACCCACCTAGAGGAGCCTGTTCTAGAACCGATAGCCCCCGTTCAACCTCACCTTTCCTTGTTTTACCCGCCTATATACCGCCGTCGTCAGCTTACCCTGTGAAGGTTTAATAGTAAGCAAAACTGGCTAAGCCCAGAACGTCAGGTCGAGGTGTAGCGCATGGGAGGGGAAGAAATGGGCTACATTCGCTGCTGCAGCGAATACGGACGATGCACTGAAACGTCCATCTGAAGGAGGATTTAGCAGTAAGCAGAAAATAGAGTGTTCCGCTGAAATTGGCCCTAAAGCGCGCACACACCGCCCGTCACTCTCCCCAAGCCCACCAACTTAATTAACTAAACCCTAATAATCGCAAAGGGGAGGCAAGTCGTAACATGGTAAGCGTACCGGAAGGTGCGCTTGGAAAAATCAGAGCGTAGCCCAGCTAGAAGGGCGTCTCCCTTACACTGAGAAGGTATCCGTGCAAGTCGGATCGCCCTGAAGCTTTATAGCTAGCCCACTCAACCAACCTCAACCACCCCCTGTTAATAACCCCCAAGTACACTAGTATTTATATAAACAAACCATTTTTCCCCCTTAGTATAGGCGATAGAAACGGACCCACAGCGCAATAGAAAAAGTACCGCAAGGGAACGCTGAAAGAGAGATGAAAGAGACCAGTGAAGCCTAAAAAAGCAGAGATTATAACTCGTACCTTTTGCATCATGATTTAGCAAGTGTAACCCAAGCAAAGCGTGCTTTAGTTTGATACCCCGAAACTAGGTGAGCTACTCCGAGACAGCCTATTAATAGGGCACACCCGTCTCTGTGGCAAAAGAGTGGGAAGAGCTTTGAGTAGAGGTGATAGACCTACCGAACCTAGTTATAGCTGGTTGTTCAAGAAATGAATAGAAGTTCAGCCTCCCGGCTTCTCTTTTCACCCTAGGCCAACCCCTATCGATGTACTTAAGAAACCAGGAGAGTTAGTCAAAGGGGGTACAGCCCCTTTGAACCAAGATACAACTTTACCAGGAGGGTAAAGATCATAATACCTAAAGGAGAATATTTGGGTGGGCCTAAAAGCAGCCATCCCCTCAGAAAGCGTTAAAGCTCAATATAATATAGACCCTTCTTATTCTGATCACCAAGTCTTATCCCCCTAAACATAATGAACCACCCCATGCAAGCATGGGGGTGACTATGCTAATATGAGTAATAAGAGAGCCTCTGGCTCTCTCCCTGCACACGTGTACGTCGGAACGGACACCCCGCCGACCATTAACGGCCCCAAACAAAGAGGGCACTGAATAATAGACCGAACAACAAGAAAAGCATTCAGGAAATAACCGTTAACCCCACACAGGTGTGCCCCCAGGGAAAGACTAAAAGAAAGAGAAGGAACTCGGCAAACACAAACAAGCCTCGCCTGTTTACCAAAAACATCGCCTCTTGCAAACTTAATAAATAAGAGGTCCCGCCTGCCCTGTGACTATTAGTTTAACGGCCGCGGTATTTTGACCGTGCGAAGGTAGCGCAATCACTTGTCTTTTAAATGAAGACCTGTATGAATGGCATAACGAGGGCTTAACTGTCTCCTCTTTCCAGTCAATGAAGTTGATCTTCCCGTGCAGAAGCGGGAATACAAACATAAGACGAGAAGACCCTATGAAGCTTTAGACACCAAGGCAGATCATGTTAATAACCCTAAATATAAGGCTTAAACCAAGTGGAACCTGCCCGAATGTCTTTGGTTGGGGCGACCGCGGGGCATTGAAAAACCCCCACGTGGAATGGGAGCACCCCTCCTACAACTAAGAGCCACAGCTCTAGTAAACAGAAATTCTGACCAGTAAGATCCGGCAATGCCGATCAACGGACCGAGTTACCCTAGGGATAACAGCGCAATCCTCTTTTAGAGCCCATATCGACAAGGGGGTTTACGACCTCGATGTTGGATCAGGACATCCTAATGGTGCAGCCGCTATTAAGGGTTCGTTTGTTCAACGATTAAAGTCCTACGTGATCTGAGTTCAGACCGGAGTAATCCAGGTCAGTTTCTATCTATGCAGTGCTCTTTTCTAGTACGAAAGGACCGAAAAGAAGAGGCCCATGCTTAAGGCACGCCTCCCCCTTACCTGCTGAAGACAACTAAAGCAGGCAAAAGGGCATGCCGCCCTGCCCAAGAAAAAGGCAAGTTAAGGTGGCAGAGCCCGGTAATTGCAAAAGGTCTAAGCCCTTCCCACAGAGGTTCAAGTCCTCTCCTCAACTATGATAACTACAGTCATAACTCACATTATTAACCCCCTAACCTTTATCCTACCTGTTCTTCTGGCCGTCGCCTTCCTCACACTTCTAGAACGAAAAGTACTTGGCTATATGCAGTTGCGGAAGGGCCCTAATATCGTGGGCCCCTACGGACTCTTGCAGCCTATTGCAGACGGCCTTAAACTGTTCATTAAAGAGCCCGTTCGCCCCTCTACCGCTTCCCCAATCTTATTCCTGCTAGCCCCAATATTGGCCCTCACCCTAGCCCTTACCCTCTGGGCCCCCCTGCCCCTCCCTTACCCCGTGATTGACCTAAACCTCGGTATCTTATTTATCCTTGCCCTGTCCAGCCTGGCCGTATACTCCATCCTGGGCTCAGGATGGGCTTCTAATTCAAAATATGCCCTCATCGGAGCTCTTCGAGCGGTCGCTCAAACTATCTCGTATGAAGTAAGCCTTGGCCTCATTCTTCTAAACATCATTATCTTCACGGGGGGCTTCACCCTACAGACCTTTAACGTTGCACAGGAGAGCGTTTGATTAATCCTGCCAACCTGGCCCCTGGCAGCCATGTGATACATTTCTACCCTAGCTGAAACCAACCGAGCACCCTTTGACCTTACCGAGGGGGAGTCCGAGCTTGTCTCAGGCTTTAACGTAGAATATGCAGGGGGACCCTTCGCCCTCTTCTTCCTCGCAGAGTACGCCAACATCCTACTTATAAATACGCTCTCCGCCACGCTCTTCTTAGGCGCCTCGCACATCCCCTCCGTCCCAGAATTAACCGCTATCAACCTAATGACCAAAGCAGCCCTTCTGTCAGTCGTCTTCCTTTGAGTACGGGCCTCCTACCCCCGATTTCGGTATGATCAACTCATGCATTTAATCTGAAAAAGTTTTCTTCCGCTCACACTAGCCCTGGTTATTTGACATCTCGCCCTCCCCGTAGCCCTTGCTGGCTTACCCCCGCAAGTGTAAACACGGGGCCGTGCCTGAAGCAAAGGACCACTTTGATAGAGTGAACAATGGGGGTTAAAGTCCCCCCAGCTCCTTAGAAAGAAGGGGCTCGAACCCTACCTAAAGAGATCAAAACTCTCAGTGCTTCCACTACACCACTTCCTAGTAAAGTCAGCTAATTAAGCTTTTGGGCCCATACCCCAAGCATGTTGGTTAAACTCCCTCCTTTGCTAATGAACCCGTACATCTTAGCCACCCTACTATTCGGTTTAGGCCTAGGGACTACAATCACCTTTGCCAGCTCCCACTGGCTGCTCGCCTGAATGGGCCTTGAAATAAACACCCTTGCTATCCTCCCCTTGATGGCACAACACCACCACCCACGGGCAGTGGAGGCCACCACTAAGTACTTCCTAACACAAGCCACCGGGGCCGCAATACTTCTCTTTGCAAGCACCACCAATGCCTGGATAACAGGACAGTGGGACATTCAACAAATATCCCACCCTCTTCCAATCACCCTCGTTACCCTGGCCCTCGCACTAAAAATAGGCCTAGCCCCAGTACATGCGTGGCTGCCCGAGGTCCTTCAAGGACTAGACCTTACCACAGGACTAGTTCTGTCCACTTGACAAAAATTGGCACCCTTTGCCCTACTCATACAAGTCCAGCCCCTAAACTCCGCCCTTCTTATTGCCCTAGGGCTCACATCAACCCTCGTAGGGGGCTGAGGCGGGCTGAATCAAACCCAGCTACGGAAAATTCTTGCCTACTCCTCCATTGCCCACCTCGGCTGGATGCTCCTCGTAATACAATTTTCCCCCTCCCTAGCCCTCCTGACACTACTTGCCTACTTCCTAATGACCTTTTCTACTTTTCTCGTATTTAAATTAAACAACTCAACCACCCTAAATGCTCTCAGCACCTCCTGGGCAAAAACACCCGCCCTGACCGCCCTCGCCCCCCTCATCCTCCTCTCCCTGGGGGGCCTCCCCCCGCTTACCGGGTTTATACCAAAATGACTTATCCTACAAGAGCTTGCCAAACAAGACCTGGCCCTTACCGCAACACTAGCCGCATTAGCCGCCCTCCTCAGCCTATACTTCTACCTGCGCCTCTCCTATGCTATAACGCTTACCATGGCCCCCAATAATACCACCGGCATAACCCCCTGGCGCTTTCCCCCCTCACAACTCACGCTCCCTGTTGCAGTCTCAGCCGCAGCAACCCTACTACTACTGCCCCTAACCCCCACCACAGTGGCCCTCCTTACCATCTAAGAGGCTTAGGCTAAACACAAGACCAAGGGCCTTCAAAGCCCTAAGCGGGAGTGAGAGTCCCCCAGCCCCTGATAAGACCTGCAGGTTATTACCCCACATCTACTGCATGCAAAACAGACACTTTAATTAAGCTAAAGCCTTTCTAGGTCGGCAGGCCTCGATCCTACAAATTTTTAGTTAACAGCTAAGCGCTCAAACCAGCGGGCATCAACCTACTCCCCCCCGCCTTGTCTAGCCCTTAGAAGGCGGGGGGAAGCCCTAGCAGGAGTTAGTCTGCCTCTTAAGATTTGCAATCTTACATGTGAAAACACCTTAGGGCTTGGTAGGAAGAGGGATCGAACCTCTGTCTATGGGTCTACAATCCACCGCCTATGCTCAGCCATCCTACCT